TACAAACAAAATGAATTGCTTTCTAGATGATCCTTCTAGAAGAAGGTGATTCTAACAATCTTTCTAGTTACTTCGTTCTCTATTTCTATTTGAGAGGATCCTAAGGAAAAGGATTTTGTTTCCACCGAGCTAAAACAATATGGCGATGTCTCTAGTAAACCAAAGACATCGTTGAATAGCTATTTTGCTTCAATTTCTTTCTTTAGACACCAAAAAAAAATGGAAGATTTAGTTACGATTGGAAATTGACTTTTTATCTTCAGCCATGGATCCTTTACTCATACTTATTCAATTGGAAGTCTTGATCCAATTCAAAAATTATGTTTCGCAATTTCATAATCCAACTTTTCAATTTATAAGTGACTCATGGATACAAATCACGAGAATGTGTATTTTTTTCTCGACTTTATCATTGAGAGGTAAAGGATTAAATCCTTTTAAGAAATAAAGTTTTTGATCGGAATATGAATAAAACCGAAAGACCCTTTAACTATTAAAGGGCTAATAGAACGAATCACACTTTTACCACTAAACTATACCCGCTACAATATGATTATTGTATACAAATGGAGCTTTTGTCGAACAAGATAATTGAGCATGATCAAGATAGGATCATCAAAGAATCATCAAACTTGGAGTGTTGAACTTTTTCGTGGGTAGATAAAAATTTAATGAGATTCGGAAAAGAGGCTTCATTTAATTGAAATTAAATAACTAATAATTGAAATTAAATAACTAAAGTTTTCTTTTTTGCTGAAAGAAGATAGATACGGATCAAAAAAAACACTACAATCATAACAGAAAAATGCATTGTCCAGAATCTATAGTTTCTTTTTTAGTTCGGAAAATGAAATAAAATATAACAAGAAAAAAATGGAAACAGTTTTTATTCTTTTTGTTGTTGCTTGAATATAAAATATTCAATTGAATATAATAATATAATAAAAAAAAATGTTTGTGTTTTCAAATCAGATATCAGATAAATCATTATTTATCTATAATTCGTTAGAACAAAAAAAAAGGCCCGGCTAGGTACTGACCAGGCCAGGCCATCAGAATAACAAGGGCCTTTCGAACAAAATCAACACAAGGAGGTCTTCCTTATTTTTCTTTAGTTCGATTAGTGGCGGGCTCGAGCCCCTCTTTTAGTTTAGAATAGAGAAAAAAGAGAGAGAAAGACTCCTTACATTATGTGTAATGTAGTAATTATCTTTTGCAATTGGGAGAGATGGCTGAGTGGACTAAAGCGTCGGATTGCTAATCCGTTGTACGAGTTATTTGTACCGAGGGTTCGAATCCCTCTCTTTCCGTTTCCGTTAATGACTTGCTTTATTTTATTTTTCAATTTTGAAAATCTTAGTTAAGCGTGTGGAATAGATAAAATCCTAAGAAAATTGGAAAATTTCCCAAGGAAAACCCTTTGGATTTTATTCTTCACGTCCAGGATTACGCCCCGGATCATTAGATAGGAATCCAAAGATAAAGAGAGAAACAAAAAATATCACTACGGTATAAACGAAGAGTTTCAGAGTAAGCATTACACAATCTCCAAGATGATTTTTTGGAAAAAAAAAGAGAATAGATCTTCCATTTTTCTACCACATATCCTATTTTGACACCACGAAATCAGGTTTTTTTTCATGAATTGTCACAAATTCATTTGTTTTTCATTATCAAAAACTTCTTTCATATCCAAATTCGATATTGTGGGAGACCCTAATGGGGTTAGGGTCTTTCACTGGAAAGGGGGTCAAAAATGAGGAAATGGGGGTAAGCCGGATTTATGGCGACTATCCAAGAATTTCAGTGTGCTAATCTAGGATTCATACTCTAAAACTTATCTGATTTTCTCAATTGTTAGAATTTTTCTCGAAGAAATCATGCATTTTCTAAGATATTATTATTAAGGATCTCATCGAAAACTTACAGCAGCTTGCCAAACAAAAGCTAAGAGAAAAAAAAGCACAGGTATGACTGGCATAACATCTACGATTGGATTCAAAAAAGCATACGCTTCAGGCAATTTGCCGAAGAAAAAACTACTCGAATAAAGGGCAGAATTAATACAGATCAAACTAACGATATTAAGCATAACAGACATTTTGTTCTTGGAGATAATTGCATTTTGATTGAGTTTTTGATATAAGGAACAAGGAAGAAAGTAAGTAAGGTAGACAAAAAATCCTTCTTTTTCTTTGAACCCACCCAATCAAAAATCCTCCAATTCTCAAAGGAGAATAGAAGAAATCATACTTTCATACAATATCTTAATTGAATTCTATGTAATGATCAATAAATTAAGTTGAATTCTATATCTATATGTATCAAAATCCTAGTACCAATCTATTCTATAGATATATAGATATTTGGACTGGAGTTGACAAACAACCAATACCAATATTATTGTTTCTTAGTGTAGATTAGAAATTGAAATGGGGCGTGGCCAAGTGGTAAGGCAACGGGTTTTGGTCCCGCCATTCGGAGGTTCGAATCCTTCCGTCCCAGTACATATCCATTTTTTTATGCTCCATTATGACTATAGAAAGAAGTAGGTCAGTGGATAGGAGTAAATCCGTATTCATTTTAATATCTGTGTCTGTTCGAATCTCATTAACAAATGATCAAGTTACATATCATATAGAAATATGTTATGGAGCCGATATATTTTCTTTGAATCTCATTTTATTTAGGTATTTCGTGTTTGGTTCTAACTAAAAATTGGAAATCTACAGAACAATTGAGGCAGGGATGATTTCCCCTATCACCCTTTTATTCACTTTATGATAAGAGTCGATTATTGTGAAATATTATTTAATCCCATGTTAAACAAAATCTATAAATATATATCATCTAAAATATATAAAATGAGGAAATATTTCGCTTATATGGTATGTATCGTTCTATTTCAATGACAATAATTTTTCGGTTTTTGTGAAAAAGATTTTTGATACCTTAAATTAGTTAAATTCTATATTATAGAATATCTATAACAGTGACAACTCTTCAGTCTATCTGATAGATACGAAAAACCCTCCTTATTTTTTTGATTTTCGTAATCAGACGAAAAGAATAAAGATTCAAATCTTAACTTAGATCATTTTTTTATCCATTTCATGAAAAAAAATTGGATTTCGTTTTTCTTTTCTTTTATCTATTTAAAAGTGATGAGTCAATTCAAAAAGAAAGACTTATCTTCCTATGAAGATCAAACGTCATGCTTATTGTCCAATTTTCTTCAAATTAAATAATGATGTCTAAATAGGAAACTTTTTCCATTTCAATTAGAACTATTTTTATTAAATATTTTTAATGATTGCTTGTAAGTGGAATCTTTATTTGGTACTCAAAAAGTAGGAAATCGTTTAATCTATCCTGTTGAGTCACTTGAAGATGCAGATTAAAAAAGTTATTCGTTTATATATTTCGATTTCTTGCTATTATCTATATATTATTTATGTATGTGAAAGATGCTGTCTTGCTAAGACTTTTTCAGAAAAATCGTTTCATATCATATTATCATATATAGAAGAAAAAGCCTAGATTACGATGTCTATGTACAACTAAACCAATGACTATTCATGATTCCATAATTGAATCAATTCCATACCGGTTCCAAATTAGAGGAATATTATGTTAAAACTTCGTTTGAAACGATGTGGTAGAAAGCAACGTGCGACTTGAAGGACACGATCCGTTGTGGATTTTTCCATCCACCATTTTCGATTTATCTAAGGATGAGAGTGCTCTTGGCTCGACATTGTTTGTTCTGTTACACTCGATTTTTTGTTGGGTTGTAAATAGTCCACGATGAAGCTCGAGTAGAAAGGATTAATTCATTTCTCGGGGGCAAGGATCTAGGGTTAATGCCAATTAATCGGAACAACTTCGTAAACGTATCTTCCATATATAGAAATCGAAAGGATCCAATTCGAGCAAGTTTCCAATTCAAAAGCAAGACTTGTTAGAATTTAGTAAACTTTTTCGATTCAAAGTGTATCACACGTGAATCAACTGTCCGTAGGATTCTTTGATAGAAAGAAATCAAAAAAGGGGTATGTTGCTGCCACTTTGAAAGGATTAAGAAGCACCGAAGTAATGTCTAAACCCAATGATTTAAAATAAGGATAAAGGATCTAAGAACAAGGAAAGACCTTTTTAATTGTCTCGATAGTCTCACTAATTGGATCAGACTAAAGAATCCAAATAGAATTTGAAACGAGACAAAAGACAAACAAAACAAAAGGGGTTAAAGACCACTCAATAAATGAAAGTGACTAAAGATTTTTCCTTTGAGCTATTTGAGAGTTATCCAACTTGAGTTATGAGTACGAATGGTTTCTTTTTCATTTTCAGGAAGGAAAAAAGATTGAAATCAGAGTCTAATTGATTTTCTAGGCCCATTTGTCATTTAATTTATTAGAATTGCATACATAGACAAAACTTCGAAGCAAATCATTTTTCTCGAGCCGTACGAGGAGAAAACTTCCTATACGGTTCTAGGGGGGGTGTTGGTCATCTACATCTATCCCAATGAGCCGTCTATCGAATCGTTGCAATTGATGTTCGATCCCGAAGAGAAGGAAAAGATCTTAGAAAAGTGGGGTTTTATGATCCAATGAAGAATCAAACTTATTTAAACGTTCCTCTTATTCTATATTTCCTTGAAAAAGGTGCTCAACCCACAGGAACTGTTCAGAATCTTTTAAAGAAAGCGGAAGTTTTTAAGTAACTTCCGTCTAATCAAACGAAATTCAATTAAAGAAAGACTAAGGGGGGGTAGCAACTTGTATATAACTTTGTATAATTTTGCTCGACTTGTTTTTTGATTTCCCCCCCTACTGCTGTAATTGTTTCCGTTGAATCCGATATCTAGAACGACAAAACCTTAGTTTATTGATTTTCTAAATAGCAAATTCGGACATTTCCTCCAATTGTGTGGTTTTCATTGGAACTCGACTAACCAACAAGGAATCCACTTTGCTTATTCCACTTAGATTTAT